GAGGGTTCGAATCCCTCTCTCTCCGTTTCTGTTAATTTAACAGCGTTACCAACTACAATATATCAAATCAAATAAAAATGAATATCATTAGATTATTCCAACAGTTTTATTTGATAGAAAATTCTGATTCCTAATTACATTACTGTGGTATGGGTACGTAAACGAAAAATATCGTGGAAAGAGAAAAAAAATTCTACGGCGTATCAATTTGTAATACGTGAACGGATTAAGGCCCTTAGATCTATTTCCTTCGTCGAAAAAGGGACAGAATTGTCTTAACCCCTTTCCTTGTTATGTTCGTTAGGTTCAAGTCTGACGAGAATAATATTCTACGACTAACAACTCATTTATTTTTAAACCAATCCATTTACTATCTATTATTTGATTTACTAAGCCTTTATATTGGAATGAGTCAATAGTCAAATGGTTTGGCACCCCTTCCTGAGGGGATGAAGCAATATAATTTTGAATCAGAGCTTTTGATTTTTGTTTATCCTTCGTAGTAATAATATCTCGGGGTTTGCAACGATAACTTGGTATATCCACTATATGACCATTAACTAAAATATGTCTATGGTTAACTAATTGCCTAGCTCCGGGAATGGTCGAAGCCATACCCAATCGAAAAAGGATATTATCCAACCGCATCTCAAGTAGTTGTAGTAAAACCTGGCCTGTTGACCCTTTGGCTTTTCCAGCGATATGCACATATCTAAGTAATTGGCGCTCTGTCAGACCATAATGAAAACGCAATTTCTGTTTTTCTTCTAAACGAATACGATATTGCGATCTTTTCCCGGAACGCAATGGGTTTTTAAGATCATTTCCGGATCTAGGTCTTTTATTAGTTAATCCCGGTAAAGCCCCCAGACGGCGTATTTTTTTGAAACGAGGTCCTCGGTAACGAGACATAAAGTAAAGACTCCTTTTTATTTTATTGAAATTTCATTCATTTTACAGAAGAAATCAAAATTAAGACTGAACTAAACTAAAGGATAAATAAAGCAAAGCGAAATCTATTGAAATATTACAAAATAGAATGAAATGTATTGTGTTAATATCCATATTTTTTGTTGTATATTATAGAAAGAAGATTGAGGCTCTGTTTTATGATTTATTATATATATATAAAATATAAATCTAATTGGATCTAATCAACTTTTTTTATAATATAATTACCACGACATAATAGATTATAGGCTAGTGACTCAACGTTTGGAGAAACGGAGGGGAAAGATTCTCAATTATGGAAAAATCAATAGAGAAAAAAGCCGGCTATCGGAATCGAACCGATGACCATCGCATTACAAATGCGATGCTCTAACCTCTGAGCTAAGCGGGCTCACATAACAGAAATAATGCATAGGAATTCAAGAGACTACCAGATCCCCGGTCTGGTATTAGCTGTAAAGTTCATATGAACTATATATATATTTTTTTAATATAAACTATTTATTATATATTCTAGTTCCTAATTCTATCCATAACATAATATAACTAATAAAAAAATATTAAATTAATAATAAATAATATATTTAATATATAAATAGAATAATATGACTAAATAGAATTCAAATATCTGACTAATTTGAATTTTATTTTTTATTATTATACATAATAATTATTGATAATATACATTTATATTCCTGTTATTTTTATATTTAGCATATTTCGAATTTACATTATTTATCTTAATTATCTTAATTTAATATATATATATATTTATATATTTTACATTTTTTATATATAATAATATTGTAAATGCAAATATCCAAAAATTTGAATTCTTTATTTATATTTTAGAATAGTTCTAACAAATAAAAAGGTTAACTATATTCATATTGTAGCGGATCAGTCCTAAGAAAAGTATAAAATAAGGATAAAAATACAACAATAAAAATTCTAATGAGACACATTACTCTGATTTCGTTCGAAAGAAGATAGGAAAAAAAACAATAAGGAAGAATATGGACCCTTCCAGTATTCCAAAGCACACTCTAAAAATAAAAGGAGAGGGGGACATATATATATGTGGTATATATCTCTCTGTATTGAATTGTGGATACATCAATGATAGAATCATTTCTGATTGAAACAAAGATGATTCATACAATAGAGGTGGAACGAGAGGGGATAGCCAAAAAAAGAAAATCGGCGTACACAATTTTTTAATATGGGAATCATTATATAATGAACTCAATTATTTCAAGATAAATGAAAGAGTTGGGTAAAATTACAACTGGATCTTTGTCTAAAAAGGGGATATGGCGGAATTGGTAGACGCTACGGACTTGATTGGATTGAGCCTTAGTATGGAAACCTGCTAAGTGAAAACTTCCAAATTCAGAGAAACCCTGGAACTAAAAATGGGCAATCCTGAGCCAAATCTTTATTTTTTGAAAAACAAAGGTTTAAAAAAGAGAATAAAAAAGGATAGGTGCAGAGACTCAATGGAAGCTGTTCTAACGAATGGAGTTGACTACGTTGCGTTGGTAACTTA